TAGTTCCTTCATGCCTACTATAACTAGTTATTTCGGTTTTCTACTGGCTGCTTCAACTATAACCCCAGCTCTATTGATTGGTCTGAGCAAGATACGACTTATTTGAAATTAATTGAATGAACAATTCATTCATAAAAATGAATATTTCTGTGAGATTCCAGGTATTCTATAGTTCCTTCCGCGCCAATTGCCAATTCTTGGTCATTGAGATTCATGAGAGATTGGGATTAATATTTAGGGATAGATATTACCTCTCTTTTTCTCCTCTTTCAAATAAATTGAAATGATTGAAGTTTTTCTATTTGGAATCGTCTTAGGTCTAATTCCTATTACTTTGGCTGGATTATTCGTAACTGCATATTTACAATACAGACGCGGTGATCAGTTGGACCTTTGATTGAGTAACATCTTTTTTTTTGATTGACCTCCTCCTTAATCTGCAGGGGGTCAAATTCAGGTTGCAGTTCAAGTTAGTGAAGTTGTTTTATTGTGATTCGACATTACAAGAACAGAATCACGCTCTGTAGGATTTGAACCTACGACATCGGGTTTTGGAGACCCACGTTCTACCGAACTGAACTAAGAGCGCTTTCTTATGACAGCAGATACGACTGTCAAGAAAAGGATTCTTTTTGTACCCTCAATACATTTTGCATGCATTGCATATAGTATCATAAAATAAAAGATTATGTCCAATTTTCATCGATCTCAATTGACCCCTCGTTACTGGCCATAGGAAAAATAATAGGTAGGGATGACAGGATTTGAACCCGTGACATTTTGTACCCAAAACAAACGCGCTACCAAGCTGCGCTACATCCCTTTTAATTGTTGTACAGTGTCATTGTAGAGAATCCCTGTCTTGTTTTCCACATCGTTATTTCCTCTATCTATATACAATTTCTCTTGCCATTTCTTCTTTTTGGTCTCATATCTCATATAATAAAAGAATTATATACATATGAAACCTAACGTATAAAAGAATTAATATTTATCGGTAATGCTCAGGAAGAGGGGGTCATCTTTTTCTGTTTTAGGTACAAGTGGATCTCATCTACCGGATCATTGTACATATCCATTTTAGTTAGGGATTCCGCGTACAAATACAAGTAATCTTTAACTACATATGCATCTGATCATATATGTATTCCAATAAAGAAGGAGGATTTTCAATGCGAGATATAAAAACATATCTCTCCGTGGCACCTGTGCTAACTACTCTATGGTTTGGGTCTTTAGCGGGTCTATTGATAGAGATCAATCGTTTATTCCCAGATGCGTTGGTATTCCCCTTTTTTTCATTCTAGTTACTGATATGGGAATGGATGAATGAAGAAGATTAGAGATACAATAAATTCTCTGTGACCAACCCCCCTTTTTTTTTTTCAGTTCTTTAGGATAGGAAGGAAAGAGAAAGAATAAAAGTGGATTGAACCTCAGTCAAACTCGGGTTCAGGATAGAATTAATAGAGGTAGAACAGAAATAGAAATGGGGGTCTAGGGCAGGCTGTTCGAGATCATATAAGATAGTAAATGAAATGCTGGGATTAGGAATAATGAATAGTTAGAAATAATTGTATTACTTATGATTTTATTACTTTATTGATTGCAACGAAATCGTTCATAATTGTATTTCGAGTTAGCAACCTATTTTCTATTTATTTTTCGTTCCTTTCTTCTTCTTCGGTTCGGATCGAAAATAGAAGAATTGAGTGAATCCAAAGGAGGTTCATGGCCAAGGGTAAAGATGTCAGAGGAATAGTTATTTTGCAATGTACCAGTTGTGTCCGAAATGATTTCAATAAAGAATCGCGAGGCACTTCCAGATATATTACTCAAAAGAATCGACACAATACACCTAGTCGATTGGAATTGAAAAAATTCTGTCCTTATTGTTACAAGCATACGATTCATGGGGAGATAAAGAAATAGATCGAACGGAACACGTGTACCATCCTTCCAAGGAACAGGAAGAAATTATATATATATAAACAAATCAAGTCCTATTTCGGTCGGATCCGAAATGAATGAAGAAATGGGATTTTAGAGATAAGGAATAAACCATGGATAAATCCAAGCGACTCTTTCGTAAATCCAAGCGATCTTTTCGTAGGCGTTTGCCCCCAATTGGATCGGGGGATCGAATTGATTATAGAAACATGAGTTTAATTAGTCAATTTATTAGTGAACAGGGAAAAATATTATCTAGACGAGTGAATAGATTGACCTTGAAACAACAACGATTAATTACTATTGCTATAAAACAAGCTCGTATTTTATCTTCGTTACCTTTTCTTAATAATGAGAAACAATTTGAGAAAACCGAATCGATCCCTAGAACTACTGGTCCTAGAACCAGAAATAAATAGGCCTACTCCTCAATTGAATCAAAACAACTCTAATTGGAATTCAAAATCAGATTGATTGATGTTTTGTTCGAAAAAGCCGAGAGATTTGATTGTTGCGTCGTAATAGAATAAAAAAAAGAATGGGAGAGGAAGAAATCTGTTTTTTTTTTGAAACGTGTTCGTTCATTCCTACTACTTATCTTATCATATTCATTTCTACTCTACCTTCCCGGAGGTCATTCTCCGGGGAACTCCGTTTAAATCATTCCGGTGAATTCCTTCCAATCTCCTTATTTGATGATCTCATTGGAAATCATGTAAAGACAATTCCTATTTGATATAGCTATTTGTGCAGGTATTTTACGATTAAGAAGCAACTGCCTCTTGTACAGATCATGTATTAATCGACTATAACTATAGGATACCCTATTCTCACGAGTTACTGCATTTATCCGAGTGATCCACAAACGACGAAAATCTCTCTTTCGCCTGCCTCTATCCCGATGAGTGGACACCAAAGCTCTCATTTTCTGTTGAGTAATAGTTCGAGTAAGTCTTGAATGGGCCCCTCGAAAGGTTGATGCAAATAAACGAATTTTTGTTCGACGTCTCCGAGCTATATATCCTCGTCTAACTCTGGTCATTGAATCAAATTAAACTTTGATGAATAACTAATCGATTTCTTTTCTTTCAGTCATTCTTTTCCCCTCTCCTGATTTATTAATAACAAAACGGATTCTTCCGATGTATAAAATAAAAATTCCAATGGCTTTTGCTACTATGACCTTCCCAACCACGATTTTTTATTTCTTCCAGGCATTTATTTCACCTCAAAATAAGAAATTTTACCGATATTTGATATAAAATAGGTATAAAATAAATAGGTAGTAAATGTAAATGGATAAATAAATAAATAGTGGCTTCCATCGTTTCTATGGTTACTTCTTAAACGGTGAGGCCCTCTCTATACACCGGAGCCCCTTCCCTCATTTAATCAATGTTATTGGTAACTTGTACAGTTCACACCCTTTGGCTCTACCCATGAATTATCCAGTAATAGGTCTTTTCACAATGAGATCTATTCATACAGTGACGGCATTTAATTATGAAGGTTGGCTAGGTAGCTGACCCTGTTAGTCCGTTCTTGCAAGAGTAGGAGCATAATATTTCTGCTTCTTAAATACCATTTCCCCCGCTTAATGGATAACCATTTGCTACCAATGGAGAATTGCTTTTCATCTCAAATCGAGGTGATTGGATTTGCACCAATGGAAACCATAAATTCCATACACAATAGAGGTATATGATAGATCTTTATTTTTAGATAGTGAATGGAGTTCTTCCATTCTATCCCATTCATTGGTACTGGTCATTGAGACTGGAAAAATCGTCTCATTTGTTCTAGCTCATGATCTGAACGAGTCGCACATACACCCTAGTACATGTTCCTCGACGCTGAGGACATCCTCGAAGAGCTGGGGATTTCGTGACATTTCTGATTGGCTGTCTTGTGTTTCTAATAAGTTGTTTAATAGTTGGCATGCTGAATCGTATACAGAATGGGCTGGTTTAGATCGATCCTAACCGGATGATTATGAATTACTTCCATTTACTATTTTATTTTACCCGGGTAAGAAGATAAAAGATCAAATCACGGTTCATTCGAATTATGATTCGAAATGGAATCACGGATTTATGCGAAATCCCCGGTATTTTCGACCGCTACAAGATCAACAATGCCATGAGCTTGGGCTTCTGCTGCTGACATAAAAACATCTCTTTCCATGTCTTCGGATACAACCCATAAAGGATTGCCCGTTCTTTGTACATAAACCCTTGTGAGGGTTTCGCGGAGTTTCAGTAGTTCTTCCGCTTCCAGGATAAATTCTCCTGTGGGTGCCTCATAAAAAGAACTAGCAGGTTGGTGGATCATAACCCTGATGATATAACATAATAAACGATTCCTCTATCTCGCATGATCGGGCGAAAGGAAGGGATAAAGAATAACAAACAAGAAGAAAAAGATAGAATTGAACAACCGTACAGGCATCTTTTGTGCATTGCATACGGCTCTGCAATGGAATTTCTTTTTCCCTTCCATCAAAGAAAGAGACAAATAGAATCCATCAGACCCAGATCGTTGAATGATCCATTTACCATCCTTCCTTTCGTAGGAGTCAAAAAATACTATGATGGTTCCGTTGCTTTATATATTTATCTCGTCTGAGATTCAGCAATCCCAAAGTTTCTTTTTGATCCGATCAAATAAGGAAAAAAGAATCTTTTTTTTTTTCATACTCTTTCATAACATAAATATCGGAAAGAGACTTCTGGTGTGGAAGCAAAAAGGTTTGTGACGCTGAAATGGAACCCCGATACATAAGATCAAATCGGAAATAACCTTTGTTTCATACTACTATCTCGATACATAATCTCATGTTATGAAAAAACGAGAATGGTTTGCTCATATCGAACTCGAAGTGCCATGCTATTATTACTTATTATTTATATTCCATATGGCGAAGGCATAGTCTTCTTTTTCTCTCAAATAAAAAACTCATTGGCGCCAAGCGTGAGGGAATGCTAGACGTTTGGTAATTTCTCCTCCGACCAGGATGAAAGATCCCATTGAAGCGGCTAATCCCATGCATATTGTATGCACATCTGGTGGCACAAATTGCATAGTATCATAAATAGATATTCCTGGTATTACCCATCCGCCGGGAGAATTTATAAACAAATAAAGATCCCTGGTATCATCCTCTATGCTGAGATATACCATGAGACCAACAAGTTGATTCGAGATCTCGCTATCAACCTCTTGGCCTAAAAAAAGTAATCTTTCTCGATAAAGTCGGTTGATTAGGACAAAATTGTATCCTTTAGGAACCGTACACGCACCTTTGGATGCATACGGTTCAAAAAATAAAAATTGCGAAACAAAAAAAGAATCAATGTGTCGATTCCAGCCCTTTTCTCTTTTCGTAGCAGGGTTTTTCCTAACGAAGGGGCTTTTTCTTCCATTTTTCAAGAAACATAAGTTTTGACTTGACTTGCTTCCCTAGAATTCACTGAACTTATCGAACTAACCTCTCATTGATGTATTGTTTCATCGAGATCCAAATCACGATGTAATTTTCTTGTTCCTGAATGGGCCTCTTCAATTCTTTTAGGTTTATGCTCTACTCCGGGTAAAGATCTGCCCGAATTCTATTTGCACATATAGGACAAATAATCTCAGTACCACTTCTTTTTGCTACGACTTCTTTTTTTTTTTTCAATTCGTTTCATGTCTTCCGCCCAATATATGATGTATTCATCATATTACTCCATTGATTGGCAGTATGAGATCACTCATATGGTATAAAGGAATCATTTATGATACGAGTGGTAATCATACATAGATTACCAATTTGGTATTTTCTGAACGGAGCCTGTATACTTCACTTTATTGGTCCAAGCCAACCATAAATTCTTCTAATTGATAATATGGATCCCCCAATAAATTGATCTAATTGCACTTCACGCTCCGAATTATTGATGGTTCAATCAATCTTTCTTGGGCGAAAGAGAGGATATCTCCATCGGGGGAGAGAACGGGGAAATCCCATATGACCCAATATGTCTGACAAGTCGCACTATACGTCAACCCAAACTGCATCTTCCTCTCCAGGACTCCGAAAAGGTACTTTTGGAACACCAATGGGCATTAAATTAAAGAAAAAGAGGTTAAGTACTATACTTGACTTTGATGTGGAAACGTAACAACGGGTTTATTGTCTTCATAATATTGCCGTTTATCGTATTTTATCCATAGATTCGAAGGTTCATGGAGGAAGACAGAATGAATAAAGAAAAATTCTTACGAATGGATCGTTTGAATGATGAACAAGTATCTATGCATTCGCTCACAAAAAATGGGACCAGCCCCCATTGCGTATTGGTACTTATTGGGTATAGAATAGATCTGCTTCTCTTTGTTCCTACGAACAGAATTGTTCAATTATTACCAACGGAACGAAATAAATATTAACCCTTGCTTCGGGATAATCCACTGAAAAGGTGAGGTCCATAGCATAGTCTTTTCCAATGCGATAAAGTTACATAGTGTCTATTTTTTCTTTGATAAAGGGGTATTTCCATGGGTTTACCTTGGTATCGTGTTCATACCGTCGTATTGAATGATCCCGGTCGGTTGCTTTCTGTCCATATAATGCATACAGCTCTAGTTTCTGGTTGGGCCGGTTCGATGGCTTTATACGAATTAGCAGTTTTTGATCCCTCTGACCCCGTTCTTGATCCAATGTGGAGACAAGGTATGTTCGTTATCCCTTTCATGACTCGTTTAGGAATAAACAATTCATGGGGTGGTTGGAGTATCACAGGAGGAACTATAACGAATCCGGGTATTTGGAGTTACGAAGGTGTGGCCGGGGCACATATTGTGTTTTCTGGCTTGTGCTTCTTAGCAGCTATCTGGCATTGGGTGTATTGGGACCTAGAAATATTCTGTGATGAACGTACGGGAAAACCCTCTTTGGATTTGCCCAAGATCTTTGGAATTCATTTATTTCTCTCAGGGGTGGCTTGCTTTGGGTTTGGTGCATTTCATGTAACAGGCTTGTATGGTCCTGGAATATGGGTGTCCGATCCTTATGGTCTAACCGGAAAAGTACAATCTGTAAATCCAGCGTGGGGCGCGGAAGGTTTTGATCCTTTTGTTCCGGGAGGAATAGCCTCTCATCATATTGCAGCGGGGACATTGGGCATATTAGCGGGTCTATTCCATCTTAGTGTCCGCCCGCCCCAACGTCTATACAAAGGATTACGTATGGGCAATATTGAAACGGTCCTTTCCAGTAGTATCGCTGCTGTCTTTTTTGCAGCTTTCGTTGTTGCTGGAACTATGTGGTATGGTTCAGCAACTACCCCGATCGAATTATTTGGTCCCACTCGTTATCAGTGGGATCAGGGATACTTCCAGCAAGAAATATATCGAAGGGTTGGTGCCGGGCTAGCCGAAAATCTGAGTTTGTCGGAAGCTTGGTCTAAAATTCCCGAAAAATTAGCTTTTTATGATTACATCGGTAATAATCCGGCGAAAGGGGGATTATTCAGAGCAGGCTCAATGGATAACGGGGATGGAATAGCTGTTGGATGGTTAGGACACCCCATCTTTAGAGATAAAGAAGGGCATGAGCTTTTTGTACGTCGTATGCCTACCTTTTTTGAAACATTTCCAGTAGTTTTGGTAGACGGAGACGGAATTGTGAGAGCCGATGTTCCTTTTAGAAGGGCAGAATCAAAGTATAGTGTCGAACAGGTAGGTGTAACTGTTGAGTTCTATGGTGGCGAACTCAATGGAGTCAGTTATAGTGATCCCGCTACTGTGAAAAAATATGCTAGACGTGCCCAATTGGGTGAAATTTTTGAATTAGATCGTGCTACTTTGAAATCCGATGGTGTTTTTCGTAGCAGTCCAAGAGGTTGGTTCACTTTTGGACATGCTACGTTTGCTTTGCTCTTCTTTTTCGGACACATTTGGCATGGCGCTAGAACCTTGTTCAGAGATGTTTTTGCTGGTATTGACCCAGATTTGGATGCTCAAGTGGAATTTGGGGCATTCCAAAAACTTGGAGATCCAACTACAAAGAGACAAGTAGTCTGATACAACATTGCTCTGGTATCTTTCGCCTCTATTTGATTTTTTTTTTTGATTTGACATAAGGGATTGGAGAAATCTTGATTTTCATCATCGCCTTTTCTTTGACTCTTGCCCTTTCTTTATCTGGGAAATGATCCCAAATGAATAGGTGTGGAAGCTATAATTGTAAACCACGATCGAATCTATGGAAGCATTGGTTTATACATTCCTGTTAGTCTCGACTTTAGGGATCATTTTTTTCGCTATCTTTTTTCGAGATCCGCCTAAGGTTCCGACTAAAAAGATGAAATGATTTTTCATTATCTCAATTGAAGTAATGAGCCCCCCAATATGGGAGGTTCATTATTTCAACTAGTCCCCGTGTTCCTCGAATGGATCTCTTAGTTGTTGAGAGGGTTGCCCAAAAGCGGTATATAAGGCATACCCAGTAAAGCTTACAAGTGAACCAGATATGGAGATGGCGACTAGGGTTGCTGTTTCCATTATTATATAATTTCAAGACCACGATCGATCTACGCTACGATAAGATCGTTTATTTACAACGAAATAGTATACAAAGTCAACAGATCTCAACCAATGCAATAGGATTTATGGCTACACAAACCGTTGAGGGTAGTTCTAGATCTGGGCCAAGACGAACTATTACAGGGGATTTATTGAAACCATTGAATTCGGAATATGGTAAAGTGGCTCCTGGATGGGGAACTACCCCCTTCATGGGTGTCGCAATGGCTCTATTTGCGATATTCCTATCTATTATTTTGGAGATTTATAATTCTTCCGTTTTACTGGATGGAATTTCAATGAGTTAGGTCCCATAAGAACCATGAAGTCCTAGCTTTTCAATCCAAAATGAATCACTTAGGACTCGGATTTCTAGGCCATTCTGGTAGTTCGACCGTGGAATTCCGTTGTTTCGGTATTTCCGGAATATGAGTGTGTGACTTGTTATAATTGATCCTATTGATAGTACAGAGAATAGGTCTGTCATCTCGATAGAGATGGTTCTACCTCGTCGGATATTCATTCTAGTATCTGGAGCACGGAATATATGGAATAGATCAAGAAATATTTGAACTATGATTCATACCTACTATTCAGACCTCGCGACCGGACTCCAACAAATTTTCAAACAACGAGTCATAAATCGAACGATTTTTCTTCCTTCAGAATTATGCTTATTTTGACCGAAGGACCAATGTTTCTATGGATTTTTAGTCATTCCATCCATTCATTGAATAAGTGATGATCAAATGGTTCTTACTCAGAGAACCTTTGGGCTTAGCTTGGGCGCTTTATTGAATCATCGTGGTTCTAGTATGAATCTGAGGTTTCAATCGATTCATAGGGTCTCCACAAGAGAATTCCTATCAATAGTAAACAAAACATATAGTAAATCCGTATTACGCACAAACAAAAACAACAAATCCAAAATAAAATAAATAGGGGAAGAGAAGATTCAAGAGGCCTGTAACGATCAACATAAAGACGAATGAGCCAACTTGATATTTTGGCATTATCATCACAAAGAAGAGATTCCGGATTTTGGTTCCTTCGCTTCGTATCTTCAGGGACGATTGAATCAAGTGGCTAAGAAGTTTCAAACTTTCTATTACATATCCGTTGCAACCACTATTTGGGTGTTTTTGCTTGAGCCGTACGAGATGAAATTCTCATATACGGTTCTCAGAGGGGGAGTCTCTTTGGTTTACCTATCTCAATAAAGTATATGATTGGTTCGAGGAGCGTCTCGAGATTCAGGCGATTGCAGATGATATAACTAGTAAATATGTTCCTCCTCATGTCAACATATTTTATTGTCTAGGAGGGATCACACTTACTTGTTTTTTAGTACAAGTAGCTACCGGTTTTGCTATGACTTTTTACTATCGTCCGACCGTTACAGAGGCTTTTGCCTCTGTTCAATACATAATGACTGAAGCCAACTTTGGTTGGTTAATCCGATCAGTTCATCGATGGTCAGCAA